GTAATTTGGTTAAAGTACATATTCATGTGGAGATCAATATATCACTTGCGTCTCGGTTACAACAAAAAAATTATAACTAAAAATGATTTGAGTTAAATAAAATAAAAAAAAAATGGATACTGTATACTTGAATTTCCTGGGATTGTAGTTCAATTGGTTAGAGCACCGCCCTGTCAAGGCGGAAGCTGCGGGTTCGAGCCCCGTCAGTCCCGATGGATCCAATAATCAATAAATATATCAATACATCTTTCCACTTTTTGGGAAAAGAACAACAATAAAATTTCACTTTCAATAGGAATTGATGATTCGTAGTTCTTTATTTCTTTCCTTCTTAATTTATTAATTTTTTTATTCAATTTAAATTTATAAAATTAATAATTTTGTTTGTAATTTTCTTAAAGTATTTTTGTAGAAAGGTCTATCAAAAAAAGAACAAATATCCTAAAATAAATAATAAAAAAAAAATGAATTTGATAGAATATTCTATTTTTTGTGCCAGGACTCGTCTTTTTCACGCTTTTCTTGTAATAAAAAAAAAGTAAATCATTAAAAAAAAAATGAAAACCAAAAGGGATTTTTGAACTTAACTCTACTCTATACTCCATACTCCTTTTTCTATTTTACTTCTTTTTTTTATTTAATTTCTTGTTTTGGGGGTTTTGGAACCAGGGGAAGTGGAAAAGTGAAACTTCATTAGATAATTGATTGTCCAAGGAATACCACAGGTTAGGGAAAAAAGAATAAAAAGTAATGATAAAACGCGGGCTTGTTGATTAGATGACAAATTAAATTAGCTTTTTCTTTTTTTGGATTGAGTTCAATATAGATAAAAGATCTTCTTATGTTATACTATTGAATTTGCGACGGCGAATTGATATGATAACTCAGATATTGTTATTCATGATATTAATCTGATTCAATTACATCAAGATGTAATGCATCCCATTAAGTTTAAATTTAAAGATAAAATTTTTACCATCTCTATGGGATTAAATCCCGAGTTAATTCGAAGTAAAATAAAAAAAGGATGAGATTATGGAAGTAAATATTCTCGCATTTATTGCTACTGCGCTATTCATTCTAGTTCCTACTGCTTTTTTACTTATTATCTATGTAAAAACGATCAGTCAAAATAAAAATGATTAATTGGAATGAAACTTGACTTCTTAGTTCTTTTTCACCGATTCAAAAATGGCAAGAAAAAGGAATTCCAATTTCGTTTCTTAACTGAAATGAGCAGGACCGAATCAGCAACATTCGATGAGATTTGATAGTATGGTAGAAAGAAACATATGCATCTTTCTACCATACTATCTCGATTAGATTAGTGTTTTTTTCGTGTAGGAAACTGGTAGATAGATGCTCGAAAGAGTTCTATGGTATGGAAACTTCTTCGAATTTGGAAATGAAAATGATACAGTTTTTTTCTTCAATTAAAAACTCAATTAGTTTATTTAACTAGTATTTCTAGAGTCCACTTCTTCCCCATACGACAAGTGAAAGAGAAAATGTAAAGACTACCATTAAAGCAGCCCAAGCGAGACTTACAATATCCATGTGAATTATGTCCCCTATTTCTATGAATATGAAGGAATTTTTCCATTATTGTTTACTAATATATAGTGAAATCCATGGTACAGAGTCAAAAAATTTTCGGACTAGTTATTAATTATTAATTTAATGAACCAATCCAATAAATCCAATACCTGAGTACTCCTAAACTCTTTTGAGTTTGTCTACAAACTCTATTCCGCTTTTCTTTTCCACAATTACTAATTACTTATTACTTAATTCGTACCTTCCGCCGAATTCAAGGACCAGTCAGTAACCACTCCAATAGGAATGGAGAAGTCTCAATAGCCCTTCCACTACTTAAAATCTTTCCTTGAATCTGAATCCTAGACACAAGAATTTCGCTTTTGAGAACCCGCAGATACTTCAAATCAAGTACGTATTTATTAAGAGACCTTTCTTCTCCCTCCCTTCGGCTGGAGAAGAATCTGGCGAGTTCTAGGTTAGAGCAGTTGCTAAGAAATTTCGAGTCTTTTGTTAATTAGAATTAGGCGACACCCGGATTTGAACTGGGGAAAAAGGATTTGCAGTCCTCCGCCTTACCACTCGGCCATGCCGCCAAAACGATACAAAATAGAATAGACGAAAATATTTATTACCTTTTTGTTTGGAATGAATTACTGAACGTCTTTTTTTATTTATTGTACTTGCTTTTTGAATCCCTTTTCTGGGATAGCCTTTCTACTACTTACTAAAACCAAAATCTTTCCCCCCTTTTTTTTGATTCGATACATACGAATCAATAGGGACTTTCAGTCAAAAAAGTCCAAATTTAGGATAAACATGATAAATTGGAACCATTAACTATTAACTAGTTACTTGACTCCGATTTCATGAACGATTCTTAGATTTTGATTTCAAATTATGTTTACCAAATGACATAAGAAAATCCAAATGATAACTAATCCGTATTGGGACTTTTCAATAA